TGATACTTTTTTAGTGAAAGATAGTAATGGGGACAGTTATTCTATATATTTTGATATTGAAAATCATATTTTTGAGATTGCCAATGATCATCCTTTTTGGAGTGAACTAGAAAGTTCTTTTTATCGGAATTCTAGTTATCTGAATAATGGATCTAAGAGTAAGAATCCCGACCACGATCGTTACATGGATGATACTCAGTATACTTGGAATAATCACATTAATAGTTGCATTGACAGTTATCTTCAGTCCCAAATCTGTATTGATAGTTACATTGTAAGTGGTAGTGACAATTCCAGTAACAATTACATTTCTAGTTCCATTTGTGGTAAAAGTGGAAATAGTAGTCAAAACGAGGATACCAGAACGAGTGATCAAACTATACCAGAAAGTTCTACTAATCTGGGTGTAACTCAACAATACCGGCATTTGTGGGTTCAATGCGAAAATTGTTATGGATTAAATTATAAGAAATTTTTTAAATCAAAAATGCATCTTTGTGAACAATGTGGATATCATTTGAAAATGAGTAGTTCAGATAGAATCGAACTTTTGATCGATCCGGGCACTTGGGAGCCTATGGATGAAGACATGGTCTCTCTGGATCCCATTGAATTTCATTCGGAGGAGGAGCCTTATAAAAATCGTATCGATTCTTATCAAAGAAAGACAGGATTAACCGAGGCTGTTCAAACAGGCAGAGGGCAACTAAACGGTATTACCGTAGCAATTGGGGTTATGGATTTTCAGTTTATGGGGGGTAGTATGGGATCCGTAGTCGGGGAGAAAATTACCCGTTTGATTGAATACGCTACTAAAGAAGTTCTACCTCTTATTATAGTGTGTGCTTCCGGAGGGGCACGCATGCAAGAAGGAAGTTTGAGCTTGATGCAAATGGCTAAAATATCTTCTGCTTTATATGATTATCAATCAAATAAAAAGTTATTCTATGTACCAATTCTTACATCTCCTACTACCGGTGGGGTGACAGCTAGTTTTGGTATGTTGGGGGATATCATTATTGCCGAACCCAATGCCTACATTGCCTTTGCGGGTAAAAGAGTAATTGAACAAACATTGAATAAAACAGTACCCGAGGGTTCACAAGCGGCTGAGTATTTATTCCAGAAGGGCTTATTCGATCTAATCGTACCACGTAATCCTTTAAAAAGCGTTCTGAGTGAGTTATTTCAACTCCACACTTTCTTTCCTTTGAATCAAAATTAGAACATTAAGTTCAATTATTTTGAGCAAACAAGTAATTAGTTTATCGGAATCCAAGTCAAAATTAGACGAATGGGGTTTTCTTTGTTGACATAAGATCTAATTATATAAAGAATCAAAAGTCACAGAAAATCCGCCCCTTTTTCTATATTCCTGATTATTGATCAAGAAATGAAATTCTTATTTTCGTGAAATTAGGCAAATCAAAAAAAATCTACTCTTCTCGTCATATATAATGAAAATCTATAAAATATAGAATTTTTTATTTTTCTATATCTTACGATAATCCTATTTTAACTAAGAATCCCTGCTGGATGGGATTCTAACAAACCCTTCAATATATTCAATATTGAATATAAATAGAATCTAATTATAAATAGAATCTAATTAATTTTTAAGAAACTTTTTGTTTAGTAAATGAAATTCGAAGACAAGAGCAAAAAATGAAGAAAATAATATCTCATCCATATCCTTTCAAATCTTTCATGTAGAAAGATGAAAAACTACATTATATACTCACTTAGATAGATACTTAGATTTATACTTAATACATATATTTATACTTAATACATATTAAGTAATAATAATAATTCCAATTTAGAATTATCAAATTATAATAAGATATCTTTATATATAATAAGATATCTTTATATTATAAATAATAAATATAAAATATAAATAATAATAACAGGTACAAATAGTAAATCGAGGTACCCATTCTATGACAACTCTTAACTTTCCCTCTGTTTTGGTGCCTTTAGTAGGCCTAGTATTTCCGGCAATCGCAATGGCTTCTTTATTTCTTCATGTTCAAAAAAACAAGATTGTTTAGAGCCGATGGCACAAAATCTCATCTATTTTTTTTTTTCAAAACTGACGTTTGTATCATAACACAGATATCCATTTAGCAAAATATGGTTATAGTATAAGCGGCTTCCGCCGAAAAACTCTTATGTCTCCATAAAATGCTATAGGGGTCAATGGATTCTAGCTATTTTCAAATAGACCCGAATCGACGGATAGCTGAACTGTAAAGTTGGTCTATCTATTTGGCTATCTTTATCATACGAAGGGTATGTTATTAGTTTAGATCTAACGAATTTAATGAATTACTCCTAAAGGGTCACATCAAACTAGTGCTAGTTGATGCGAGTTACTTCGGAAACAAAAGGACTAAAGTCAAATTCATTTGGGGTATTCTCTCAATTCCAAAAAAATCAACTGGATCAAGTATGAGTTGTCGATCAGAACATATATGGATAGAACCTATAACGGGGG